AGTGTGCATTCCCCCCTTTTTTTGGACAAAATGGAGAAAACCTTGTTCTTTTCTTTTGATAGTTTGGAATCAATGAATTTTTATTTTATGTTCAAAAATTGGATACGAAAAAAAACAGAATTTCAAGTTTCGGATTATTCAAAGGAAACGGTAAAAGAAAGTGAGGAAAAGAGGGAGGACAAAAAAAAAATAAACGAAAATGAGGAAAAAAAACGTATAGAAATAGGCGAAGCCTGGGATAGCATTCTATTTGCTCAAGTAATAAGAGGTCTTTTATTAATAACTCAATCGATTCTTAGAAAATATATCATATTACCCTCATTGATAATAACTAAAAATATCGTTCGTATACTATTTTTTCAATTTCCAGAATGGTCAGAAGATTATAGGGATTGGAAAAAAGAAATGTATGTTAAATGTACCTATAATGGTGTTCAATTATCCGAAACAGAATTTCCCCAAAAATGGCTAACAGACGGCATTCAGATAAAGATCTTATTTCCTTTTCGTCTGAAACCTTGGCACAGATCTAAATCTAAGGTACGATCTACTGAAAAAGATCGACTGAAAAAAAAAAAGGTGAAAAAAAAAAACTTTTCTTTTTTAACAGTTTCGGGAATGGAAGTCGAATTGCCCTTTTCTAGTTCTCCCCAAAATCGATTTTTATTTTTTGAGCCTATTTTTAAAGAACTCAAAAAAAAAATGAAAAAATTCATTTTTTTTTTTTTTCGAGTTCTAAAAGTTTTAAACGAAAGAATAAAATTGTTTCTAAATATTTCAAAAGAAACAGCAAAATGGATAATCAAAAGTGTTCTTAAAGGTATTCTTTTTCTAAAGAAAAAAAGAAAAAAACTCTCCCATTTTTTCTTTCTATTTAGTATAAAATTTAAAAAAATAGATGAATTGAGTGAAAGCAAAAAAGATTCACCAATCTATAAAAATAATGCAATGATTTCTGGATCAACCATTCCAATTCAATCGAAAAATTGGGTCAATTTTTCATTGACAGAAAAAAAAAGAAAAGATATGAATGCTAAAACAAAAAGAATTCTCAAACAAATAGAAAAAATGACAAAAGAAGAAAAGAAAAAAGGGCTTCTAATTTCAAAGATAAATATTTATTCGAACAAAACAACTTATGATGCTAAAACCTTAGAATTGAAAAAAAATATTTTACCTATATTACAAAGAAAAAATGCTCGATTTACTCGTAAATTACATTCTTTTTTAAAATATTTCACGAAAAGGATATCCAGAGATATCCTTTTATATACTATTAGTATTCCTAGAATCAATATACAATTTTTTCTCGAATCAACAAAAAAAATAATAAATAAATGCATTTCCAATAATGAAACAAATGCCAAAAGAACTAATAAAACAAATCAAAGTATAATTGACTTTATTTCAATTATACATAAATCTTATAATACTAGGAATTTGATTTCACAGAATTCTTGTGATATCTCCTTTTTGTCACAAGCATATGTATTTTTTAAATTATCACAAACCCAAGTTATTAACATATACAAGTATAAGTTAAGATCTTCTTTTCAATATCATGAAAAATTCTTTTTTCTTAAGAATGAAATAAAGGATTCTTTTTTTGGAATACAACGAATATTTCATTCCAAATTAAAACAAAAGAACCCTCCCAATTCTGTAATAAATGAATGGACAAATTGGTTAAAGGGTCATCATCAATATGACTTATCTCAAAGTAGATGGTCTAGACTAGTACCAGAAAAATGGAGAAATAGAATCAATGAACATCGTGTGGCTAAAAAACAAACTTTTATCAAATGTGATTCATATGAAAAAACTCGATTAATTGTTTACAAAGAACAACAAGTGTACGACGGATTAACAAAAAAAAAAAAATGGAAAAAACAATATAGATATGATATTTTATCCTATAACTCTCTTAATTATCCAAATAAGAAAGACTCATATATTTATGGATATAGATTATCATTCCAAGCAAATCAAAAACAAATGATTTCCTCTAATTACAACACCAATAAAAAAAAATTATTTGATATAATGGGTGATATCCATATCAAGAATTATTTAGCAAAAGATGCTATTATAGATATGGAAAAAAATCTGGATAGAAAGTTTTTTGATTGGGTGGGAATAAATGTCGGAATACTAAATTGTTCTACGGAACCTTGGTTCTTTTCAAAATTTTTAATATTTAATAATGCATATAGGAGTAATCCGTGGATCATACCAATAAAATTACTTTTTTTCCATTTTTATGAAAATAAAAATGTTAGTGAAAATAAAAACAACATTATTGAAAAGAAAAAAATAATAGATGTTTTTAGATTATTGAAAAAAAAGAAAAAATTTCTTGAATTAGAAACTCGAAATCGAGTAAAAACAGAATGCGCGGATCGAGTAAATCTTGAATCATCTATCTCAAACCAAAAGAAAGATATTAAAAAAGATTATTCAGGTCCAGACAATGAAAAGGATGGTAAGGGTATAAAGAAAAAGAAAGACAATAGCAAGATGGAAGAAGAACTCAATTTCTTAGTAAGAAATTTTTTGAATTTTCATTTGACCTGGAATAATTTCTTAGGTCAAAGAATATTTAAAAATGTCAAAGTATATTGTCTCCTGATTAGATTAAAAAATTTAAGACAAATTACTATAGCTTCTGTTCAAAGGGGCGAACTTAGTCTAGATATTATGATGATTCATAATCAGAACGATTTGACTCTTACAGACTTGATGAGGAAAAATAAAAAACATATATATATGTATAAAAAAATTATGGAAAACGATATTTTTATTATTGAACCAGTTCGCCTGTCTAGAAAAAACAATAAACAATTTTTTCTGTATCAAACCATGGGTATTTCATTGATTCATAAGAATCAGCGCAAAATTCATCAAAGATACAAAAAAAAAAGTAATACTGATAAAACTAAATTTGAAAAATATATTCCAAGAACACGAGATCAAAAGATAACAAAAAAAAAAGAAAAAAAGAATTATGATTTGATTGTTCCTGAAAACATTTTATCCGCTAGACGTCGTAGAGAATTGAGAATTCTAATTTGTTTAAATCCTAAAAATAGTATGCATAGAAACACAATATTTTACAATGAAAATAAAGTTACTAATTGCTTTCCAATTTTGACTAACAAAAAAAACGATTTTGATAGAGATATAAAAAAACTAAAAAATTTCAAAATTATTCTTTGGCCAAATTATCGATTAGAAGATTTAGCTTGCATAAATCGCTATTGGTTTAATACTCATAATGGAAGCCGTTTCAGTATAATAAGGATATATATGTATCCGCGATTGAAAATTCGTTAATCGAAATTTGTCTTCTATTTACCATAATATATAGCTGGTATGGGAAGACAAATTGATATATACATAAATGCAGACACACATTGTGACATTGATACTAATTTAATGATGTAACCATTAGATCGAAAAATAAATCAACAAAATCGTCTTTTATTAAAAAAAAAGTATAAATTTTTTATTTTGCGAATCCATAAATTCCAATAATGTCTTTTTTATGTATTTGAATTGGATTAATTAATAAGAATTAATTCGGTTGGAAAAAAATCAGGAATTTTGAAAGAAATTGATATATATATATAATTAAAAATTAGTGTCATTATTATTACTGATCAAAAAAATATCTATAAAAAGCCAAGGGAAGAGGAAAGCTTTCATTTTTTTATGGTAAAAAAGTCATTTCTACCAGTTATTTCACAAGAAAAAAAAGAAGAAAACTCGGGATCGGTTGAATTTCAAGTATTCAATTTTACCAATAAGATACGAAGACTTACTTCACATTTTGAATTGCATCGAAAAGATTATTTATCTCAAAGAGGTTTACGTAAAATTTTGGGAAAACGTCAACGACTCCTGTCTTATTTGTCAAAGAAAAATAGAATACGTTATAAAAAATTAATAAATAAGTTTGAGATTCGGGAATCACAAATTCGTTAATTCGTTAATTTGAATAGTCATTTTTAATTATTCGATTTATTAGATGTTGAATTTTGATGAACTTTTTTTAGCGATTCATGGAAAAATGAATCGAGGAAAAATCTATGAATATTCCAACTACAAGAAAGGACCTCATGATAGTTAATATGGGCCCTCACCACCCATCAATGCATGGTGTTCTTCGACTTATTGTTACTCTGGATGGTGAGAATGTTATTGATTGTGAACCAATATTGGGTTATTTACACAGAGGTATGGAAAAAATTGCGGAAAACCGAACAATTATACAATATTTGCCTTATGTAACACGTTGGGATTATTTAGCTACTATGTTCACAGAAGCAATAACTGTAAACGGACCAGAACAGTTAGGAAATATTCAAGTACCTAAAAGAGCCAGCTATATCCGAGTAATTATGTTGGAGTTGAGTCGTATAGCTTCTCACCTACTATGGTTGGGACCTTTTATGGCAGATATTGGTGCACAAACCCCTTTCTTCTATATTTTTAGAGAAAGAGAATTAATATATGATCTATTCGAAGCTGCGACAGGTATGAGAATGATGCATAATTTTTTTCGTATTGGGGGGGTAGCGGCTGATCTACCTCATGGTTGGATAGATAAATGTTTTGATTTCTGTGATTATTTTTTAACAAGGATTGTTGAATATCAAAAACTTATTACGCGAAATCCTATTTTTTTAGAACGAGTTGAGGGAGTAGGCGTTATTGATGAAGAGGAAGTAATAAATTGGGGTTTATCAGGACCGATGCTTCGAGCTTCTGGAATACAATGGGATCTACGTAAAATTGATAATTACGAATGTTACGAGGAATTTGATTGGAAAATTCAATGGCAAAAAGAAGGAGATTCATTAGCTCGTTATTTAGTTCGAATTGGTGAAATGAAGGAATCTATAAAAATTATTCAACAGGCTTTGGAAGGAATTCCCGGTGGACCATATGAAAATTTAGAAATTCGCTCCTTTGATAAAGAAAAGAAGATAGAATGGAATGATTTTGAATATCGATTTATTAGTAAAAAATCGTCTCCGACTTTTGAATTGCCGAAACAAGAACTTTATGTAAGAGTTGAGGCCCCAAAGGGCGAATTAGGAATTTTTTTAATAGGAGATCAAAATGGTTTTCCTTGGAGATGGAAAATTCGCCCACCGGGTTTTATCAATTTACAAATTCTTCCTCAATTAGTTAAAAAAATGAAATTGGCCGATATTATGACAATATTAGGTAGCATAGATATCATTATGGGAGAAGTTGATCGTTGAAATGATAATTGATACAACAGAAATACAAGATATCGATTTTTTTTTCAAGTTAGAATCTTTTAAAGAGGTTTATGGAATTCTATGGGTATTAGCCCCTATTTTTATTCTTATATTGGGAATCACAATAAGTGTACTAGCAATTGTATGGTTAGAAAGAGAAATATCTGCAGGGATCCAACAGCGTATTGGACCTGAATACGCTGGTCCTTTTGGAGTTCTTCAAGCTCTAGCGGACGGAACAAAACTACTTTTCAAAGAGAATCTTATTCCATCTAGGGGGGATATTCGTTTATTCAGTATCGGACCATCCATATCAGTGATATCAATTATAATAAGCTATTTAGTAATTCCTTTTGGCTATAACTTTGTTTTATCTGATCTTAATATCGGTGTTTTTTTATGGATTGCTATTTCGAGTATTGCTCCCATTGGACTTCTTATGTCAGGATATGGGTCAAATAATAAATATTCTTTTTTGGGTGGTCTACGAGCTGCTGCTCAATCAATTAGTTATGAAATACCATTAACCCTCTGTGTGTTATCAATATCTCTACGTGCGATTCGTTGAGACAGAAGCTTCTCAATACTATTGCAATTATCCTCTCTTTATAGTACTTTATTTTATAGCAAAGGAGGATAATAATGAGGATCTATATCCTCATTATTCTTTTTCGCAATTCAGATTGAAGAATTTAATCAGATAGTTATATGAGCAAAATAAAACAACTTCCATTAAATATAATTTATGAATACTATATTACTTATAGTTAATAGATAATATGATGATTTGAAATTGCAGTAAAAATATTGCGTCTCATTTTCTATGTATAAGAATTAAGTAAAAAAAAAATTATAAAAAAAGAATAGGCCGCTTACCCCAAGGTTGGTTGATTAGTCATCCTTTCTTGAAGCGGGCGCAAAAGACAAACCTTTTTTTTTTTTTTTGAGTTTTTGCTATCATTTGTATAAATTATTATACATCTATTAACATACATATATTAACATAAATAAGGGGGTAAATAAAAAAAATGAATGGATGGTTAGAAACACCAAGATACACAAAGGATTAGTAACGCAGATTTTTTTAAATATCCAAAAAAGCATTTATGCATAACAGAAAAAAGAATACTAATTGGGGCTTAAAATTGGTAGAAAAAATCAGGCAGTACTCCCCACAATTCCGATCCAGAGTATACTTTCATCCACTTATAAAATAAATAACTATCGGGAACGAAATAATCCTTTAATTTTTTTTGAGTTCTTTATTTATTATTTATTACTTGGACAAAAAAAGAAGAATAGGTTAGAAAATAAAAAGTGATCCCTTTTTCTTTTTTTTTCCTTATATCCATATTATTCATGGAAATAGAATTCATGTCATAATTTTGAAAACAAATGTCTAAATTCTTTTTTCGTAATTGAAAATGATAGGGAGTTATTGATAATTTTAAAAAAGTATTTTATTTAAGAATTCGGTTATTACTTAACAAATTAAAATTTTTATTTTTTAAGGGATAAGATAAATTCCGAAGTACCTTTTGTATCTTTTATTTATAACTTTTGTATCTTTTATTTAATAATAAACTTTTGTATCTTTTATTTAATAATAAAAAAAAATGTATTTTTCTTTATTATTAAATTATTTATTAGATTTATTATTAAATTATTTATTAGAATAGAACAGACAGAATTCAATTGGTCTAATTCAGTTCAGAACCGCGTCCAATAAAATAGAATTTTATCTATCTTAGATATGTATCAAGATCTAGAAATAAATAATCGGCCCGGTTCTGTCCTTAAATTTATTTTAGGCTTTCAAGGAGCCGTATGAGGTGAAAAATTTCATGTACGGTTCTGTAATAGAGATGATAATAGTAATGTTATCACCGACTAGGATTATCTAACAGTTTAAGTACAGTTGATATAATTGATGCACAATCAAAATATGGTTTTTGGGGATGGAATTTGTGGCGTCAACCTATGGGTTTTATCGTTTTTCTAATTTCTTCCCTAGCAGAATGCGAAAGATTACCTTTTGATTTACCAGAAGCAGAAGAAGAATTAGTAGCGGGTTATCAAACCGAATATTCGGGTATCAAATTTGGTTTATTTTACGTTGCTTCCTATTTAAATTTATTAATCTCTTCCTTATTTGTAACAGTTCTTTACTTGGGCGGTTCGAATATCTTTATTCCGCACATATTTGAGTTTTTTGAAATAAATAAAACATATGGAGTTTTTGTAACGACAATTGATATCTTTATTACACTAGCTAAAACATATTTGTTCTTATTCGTTTCTATCACAACAAGATGGACTTTGCCTAGGCTAAGAATAGATCAATTATTAAATCTTGGGTGGAAGTTTCTTTTACCTATTTCTCTTGGTAATCTATTATTAACAACTTCGTCTCAACTGTTTTCACTTTAAAAAATTGACTTTCTATATTCATATTCTATTCATAACTTGTCTAAAACAAGAGAAAGAAATAAAACAAAAATATTCAGAGATATTCACGATATGTTCCTTATGGTAACTAGGTTCATGAATTATGGTCAACAAACAGTCCGAATTGCAAGGTATATTGGTCAAAGTTTCATGATTACCTTATCTCATGCAAATCGTTTACCTGTAACTATTCAATACCCTTATGAAAAACTAATCACATCGGAACGTTTTCGTGGTCGAATACATTTTGAATTTGATAAATGCATTGCTTGTGAAGTATGTGTTCGTGTGTGTCCCATAGATCTACCCGTTGTTGATTGGAAACTAGAAACTAATATTCGAAAGAAACAATTGCTTAATTACAGTATTGATTTTGGAATCTGTATATTTTGTGGTAACTGTATTGAGTATTGTCCAACAAATTGTTTATCAATGACTGAAGAATATGAACTTTCGACTTATGATCGTCACGAATTGAATTATAATCAAATTGCTTTGGGACGTTTACCAATGTCAGTAATTGATGATTATACAATTCGAACAATTCAAATAAAATTAAATTATTTATAATATAATTAAATAAAATTTCCCTAAAAACGAAAATAAAGAAAATAATATTCTATAATAATATATATAGAATGAGTATTAGAATATTCGAAATTATATTTAGTAGAAATATTTCATATTCTATATTCTATAGAATAGATATGTATTTATATTTACTTTAGTTTTCGTATAGTTTCAAAATACTCTTTTATATTTCAAACTACTCTTTCATATTTTTCATATTAAAGAATGGAATGACATTGATACTATAACCGTATCTATAGCAATTCAAACTTTTTATCTTAGGATTTGAGTGAATTCAATGTAGAGGTAGAGAGAAATTTAGTATTGAGTATATTATTTTTTTCCTGATCATATCAATAAGGTCATGAAATTTCGATTTATTTATCTCTTATTTTACTTATAATGGATTTGCCTGAACCACTCCATGATTTTCTTTTAGTCTTTCTGGGATCAGGTCTTATATTAGGAAGTCTAGGAGTAGTATTATTTACCAACCCAATTTTTTCTGCTTTTTCGTTGGGACTGGTTCTTATTTGTATATCTTTATTCTATATTTTAGCAAACTCCCATTTTGTAGCTGCATCACAGCTACTTATTTACGTGGGCGCTGTAAATATTTTAATCATATTTGCTGTGATGTTCATGAATGGTTTAGACTATTATAAAGATTTTCGTCTTTGGACGGTTGGGGATAGAATTACTTTGATGATTTGTACAAGTATTTTAGTTTCACTAATAACTACTATTCCGGATACATCATGGTACGGGATTATTTGGACGACAAGACCAAATCAGATTATAGAGCAAGATTTGATAAGTACTAGTCAACAAATTGGAATTCATTTATCAACAGATTTTTTTCTTCCATTTGAACTTATTTCCATAATTCTTTTAGCTGCTTTGATAGGTGCAATTGTCGTGGCTCGCCAATAACAAATTTGAAAAACTAATTAATATTAATAATAATAAATTAATATTAATAATAATAATATTAATTAATACTAATATAAATCAAAATTCAATTTTATTAGATTTTCTTACATTTATTTCCGTTGAATTCCATGTGAACGTGCAATAGTATTTATGTAAAAAATATTTTTTGTATGGCTAATATATTCTCTTTTGTTGTAGATTTTTTAGTCAATCGAATCCGTTAAATTCTTGTTCATATTGAAATAAATCAAAATTAATAAGGAGTTGGTCAATGATGTTTGAACATGTACTTGTTTTGAGTGCCTATTTATTTTCTATAGGTATCTATGGATTGATCACAAGCCGAAATATGGTTAGAGCCCTTATGTGTCTTGAACTTATGCTGAATGCCGTTAATATAAATCTCGTAACCTTTTCTGATTTTTTTGATAATCGCCAATTAAAAGGAAATATTTTTTCAATTTTTGTTATAGCTGTTGCAGCTGCTGAAGCAGCTATCGGACTGGCTATCGTTTCCTCAATTTATCGTAACAGAAAATCAACCCGTATCAATCAATCGAATTTGTTGAATAAATAGTATTAATCATAATAAATCATTAAAAGTGGAATTTAGAATAATTTAATATTCATCAATTTAAATTAACATGTATGATACACACCTTATGACCATGTTTGCGAAAACAAACATAAGAAATCAAAGTATTTTTGTCCTATTCTCCTCGTATGAATTTATCTATAAGTCGATTTTTATTAACACAATTCTGATAAATATAAATCATTGATTCATCTGGTGTCTAAATATATGATTTATTTACTAGTTTACTAGATCGAAAATTAAAAATTTTTGATGTTCAAAGATTACTATAGATCCAATGTCACATTCAGTAAAGATTTATGATACATGTATAGGATGTACTCAATGTGTCCGAGCTTGCCCCACAGATGTATTAGAAATGATACCTTGGGACGGATGTAAAGCTAAACAAATTGCTTCTGCCCCAAGAACAGAAGACTGTGTTGGTTGTAAGAGGTGTGAATCCGCCTGTCCGACGGATTTCTTAAGTGTTCGAGTTTATTTATGGCATGAAACAACTCGAAGCATGGGTCTCGCTTATTGATACGTTTCAAAAAACATCACACAAATACGTTTTTTTACTGGCAAAAACCGGCGCTCAAATCAAAATAGAAAAGAATTTTTCTATTTTGATTTGAGCGCCGGTTTTTCTGGTCTAAGTATATCTTATTTTTATCACGAATTATTTTCCTTGGTTAACAATAGTTGTAGTTTTACCAATAGTTGGCGGTTCTTTAATTTTCTTATTTCCTCATAAAGGAAATAAGGTGATTAGATGGTATACTATTTGTATATGCTTAATAGATCTCCTTCTAACAACCTATGCATTTTGTTATCATTTCAAATTGGATGATCCACTAATACAATTGACGGAGAATTATAAATGGATCCATTTTTTTGACTTTTACTGGAGATTTGGGATAGATGGACTCTCCTTAGGACCGATTTTACTAACGGGATTTATCACCACTTTAGCTACGTTAGCGGCTCAACCGGTTACTCGAGAATCCCAATTATTCTATTTCCTGATGTTAGCAATGTATAGTGGTCAAATAGGACCATTTTCGTCTCGAGACATTTTACTTTTTTTCATTATGTGGGAATTAGAATTAATTCCCGTTTATCTACTTTTATCCATGTGGGGGGGAAAGAAAGGTTTGTATTCAGCTACAAAGTTTATTTTGTATACTGCAGGAAGTTCTGTTTTTTTATTAATGGGAATTCTGGGTATGGGTTTATATGGTTCTAATGAACCAACATTAAATTTTGAATCATTAACTAATCAATCGTATCCTATGGCGCTGGAAATACTATTCTATATCGGATTTCTTATTGCTTTTGCTGTCAAATCGCCAATCATACCCTTACATACATGGTTACCAGACACCCACGGGGAGGCACATTATAGTACTTGTATGCTTTTAGCCGGAATATTATTAAAAATGGGAGCATATGGATTGGTTCGAATTAATATGGAATTATTATCTCGCGCTCATTCTATATTTTGCCCCTGGTTAATGCTATTGGGTTCATTTCAAATAATCTATGCAGCTTTAACATCGCTTGGTCAACGTAATTTGAAAAAAAGAATAGCTTATTCCTCGGTATCTCATATGGGTTTCTTAATTATAGGAATGGGTTCTATAAGTGATACGGGGCTTAATGGGGCTATTTTACAAATAATCTCTCATGGATTTATTGGTGCTGCACTTTTTTTCTTGGCGGGAACTAGTTATGATAGGCTACGTCTTCTTTATATCGACGAAATGGGCGGAATGGCTATCCCAATGCCAAAAATATTCACGGTTTTCACTATTTTATCGATGGCTTCTCTTGCATTGCCGGGCATGAGCGGTTTTGTTGCAGAATTTATAGTTTTTTTTGGAATAATTACTAGTCAAAAATATCTTTTAACGACAAAAATACTAATAACTTTTGTAACAGCAATTGGAATAATATTGACTCCTATTTATTTATTATCTATCTTACGGCAGATGTTTTATGGATACAAGCTTTTTAATACACCAAACTCTTATTTTTTTGATTCTGGACCCCGAGAATTATTTATTTCAATTTCTATCCTTATACCCGTAATCGGTATTGGTATTTATCCAGATTTCATTTTCTCATTCTCGACTGATAAGGTTGAAGCTATTCTATCAAATTTTTGATAGATAATTTTTGTGAATAAATAAAACCCCAAAAAATGAATTTAAAAATGAATTTGAATTGTAAGTGAATATGTTTGTTGTTTCTGAGAACCCCTTGAATCACTACTATATTACTTGATTTAAAGGGTTCTCAATGATTTATGTAAAGTTTTCTTTGTATATATATACATTATATGTTTTCTAAATTTGTATTTGTTAAGTTCTTTATCCACTTTAATTCAATTAGATGAAAATGAACCATAACTATGTAGTCCTATTCCTAATAGATTTATCCCTAAATAACATATCCAAATTATAAGAAAACCCATAGAGGCAACTATTGAAGAATTTACATCTTCCAATTTTGTATTTTTTCTAGTATGTAAATAAATTGTAAATATAGTCCAAGTAATAAAAGCCCAAGTTTCTTTTGGATCCCAATTCCAATATGATCCCCATGCCTCATTAGCCCATATTCCTCCTGAGATAATACCTATTGTTAAAAAGATAAAACCTAGACTAATAATACGGTAACCCCAACGATCTAATTGTTGAATAAATTGAGACCTGAAATAATTTCTAGAAGAATAAAAAGTAGTTTTTTGTAAAACATTACTACTTCTTTCATGCATATTCATGTATTTGATTTCAGCAAAAGAAAATAATTCATTTAAAAGATACAAATTCTTGCTTTTATCAATAATTTGTATGGGTTCTCGGAATGTAATGACTAAAATAGCCACTGATAATAATGATCCACATAAAAGAATTGCATAACCCAATATCATCATACTTACATGCATCATTAACCAATGGGATTGTAGAGCGGGTACTAATATTACGGATTGATGCATTTTGGTAAAAATCCCCGAAGTAGCAAAGCCTTGCGTAAAAATAACACTTGGTGCGATTATTATACTTAAATACTGGTTTTTCTGCTTTTTGAAGCATGGAATCATATAAAAAATGGAAAAATTCCATGAAAGAAAGATTAATGATTCATATAAATCACTAAAGGGTAAATGGCCCGAAAAAACCCAACGAGTAATTAACAATCCCGTTATACAGAAAAAAGTTATTATCATGCCTTTTTTGGACGAATCATACAATCCTACGATTTCATCATTGACTAATAAGATTATCAAATGAATAGAAATTAGAATTAATACGACCGAAAACGATATATGAGTTAATATATGCTCTAAGGTTGAAAATATCATATATAATGAATGAAGTCTGAATACTAGGAATAGAAATAGAAATGGAATTCATTATAGGACTTCTTTTTTTATAAGATAAGATGTTATGCCGCTACTCGGACTCGAACCGAGATGCTTTAGCACTGCTTCCTAAGAGCAGCGTGTCTACCAATTTCACCATAGCGGCTTACTTGAAATCATAATAATCCATTTTTAGTCAATTGTCGAGATTCAAAGAATCAAAATAATTCAAATAATTCTATTAACATCTATGCGAATTATATGTATATAATAATTAAATATGTATATAATTATTTGAATTATTTAATTTAATTATTATATACATATAATTCGAATTGTTATATATATATATATAACAATTATAGAAAAATTGTTATCTATATAGTTTTTCAAATTTTATATTTATTATATTTTCTGAATCTAAAAGAAATCCATTTCAATTTTTTTTTTCAAAAAAAAAATGAATTTATGGATCACAAATGGAATACTACATTACATTTATTTAAAGTATTTTTTTTTTTATTTTTTATATCATTATTAACTATTTATTTCGAATATCATTATTTATATCATTAAATATAACTACCAATATATATATTACATTAGCATTATATTAGTATTATATTTAGTATTTTTATTTAGTATTATATTTAGTATTTTTATGTTACTATTTTAGTATATTCTTTGAATCAAGTTAATTCAGATTATTTTATTCTAACGTTTATATTTTCTACAAAAAAAACTTTTTGAATTCCCTGTAAAAATGGATTTCGCTAATGAAAAAGCTTTTAATCTTGTCCAATATCCCTTGTTTTTCCAAAAAGTTTTCCGAATTATTTTTTTGGATAAAGAAGTACGCTTTTTGGGAACTGCCATCCAATTAGGATAGTTTTTTTTTATTATTATTTTTATAGTTAATGTCAAAGACATTTTCTGTAAATGAAAATGAATTGTTCTTTAATTAGCCATATATCTTATCTTTAATTAGCCATATATCTTATATATCTTAACCCCCTTTTTTTATTTCCTATTTAATTTAAAGTAAAACATTGAATTTAAAGTAAAACATTGAATATTATAACATAACTTTTTTTTTTTTCTAAATTTTGTCAAACATGGATATCTTTTTAATTGTAATAGAAAAAAAAAGAATTTTAATTGTAATAGAAAAAAAAAAGAATCAATTAGTTCAACAACAAAAATGAACTAATGTTTCTGAAAAAAAAAATGATTATTGGATCATGTCATACAATTTTTTTTGAATTCGTATCAAAATAAACGAATGTTCTTAGTTTTGATGTAATTATTCATTTTTTATGCTCTATACAAAATAAATTGTATAATTGTAAAATGAATATATATATATATATACTGTTAAAAAAGAAAAAAAAAAATAATTTTTTAACTAGGAATTTGATTATTGGTCCATTTTTTGTATTTTGTAATATTTTGTAATATTGGAAATTGTGTAAAAATTCAGAACAATTAAGAATAAATAATTCTATTTCTATATTCGCTTCTATATTCGCTTTTATTTTATTATTAACCGAATTCTTTCTTTACAACAGAGATAAAAAAAAACCAACGAATAAGAAACAAAACTCATTTAGAATCAATATATATATATATATATTATTATTTTGTTCTTGTATGGAGTATACACATCAATCTTCATGGATCATACCTTTCATTCCATTTCCAGTTCCTATGTTAATAGGAGTGGGACTTGTACTTTTTCCAACGGCAACAAAAAATCTTCGTCGTATGTGGACTTTTCCTAGTATTTTATTGTTAACTATAGTTATGATTTTTTCGGTTGATCTGTCTATTCATCA